ATTGGGCTCTTTCATAAACTGATTTCAAAATCAGTTAGTCCACCATAGTTTTTCTTTACGGAAAGATAATGAGATGGCTCCCTGTGCTCTGATTGATTATTTGTATTATGATCTATCTAGGAGCAATACCAAAGTGTTTCAAAGGAGGATTACCTTGACTTAGGTTTGCCTCCGGCCTAAATTAAATCAACCTAAGTGAAATGGAGTCTCTATCGTTCCACTGCAAGAGTTAACTATGAGACTTCATACACCTTAAAGTTCATAGAACGAGAAGAAATTTTTTGGAGGCCCTTATCCTCATTCTGCCTAGCATTTAGTGGGCTGGATATTTACCTTATCAACTAGCAAATCCATAAGGGTTCCATTTGATTAGGCACCTGAATTGGCACCTGAATCCGACTGAACCGACTATTTGTCAGGCTACTGTTCTCCTATTCTCTCGAATCTATGAAGTAAGACATTGATTTTGCAATAAGATCAATTATGTTCATTGCATAATAAGCTCCTTTGAAAAGCATTGGCGCACGTGTAAACGAGTTGCTCTACCGAACTGAGCTATAGCCCTTATCAGAGATATCTTAACATATAGATAATTTCTTGTCAAGATGAATATTCTCTAATGCCAGAGGATATCCTTTTTATCTGTATCTGTTTAGTATATAACAGACCAATAACGAAGCGGTATTGCTTAGAAAAGTGATTCAATATATAATCGATCGAAGTAATGAGTCTTCCTTTGTGGTGATAAATTGCCTACTTAACTCAGTGGTTAGAGTATTGCTTTCATACGGCGGGAGTCATTGGTTCAAATCCAATAGTAGGTAAGTAGGTAGAAAAATTACTAGATAGCATTGGACTTACTTCGCTTCGCTATCTAATAACTTTTTCTACCCCTCTTCCCTTTTTCTTTGTATCAACTATAAACCCTTGGATTGTTTTCAATTGGAGGGGGGAATCCAATTGACAGCCTCGATTCGTACCCTAGCTCGTCTGAGAGCTAGCTTTGCTTCAACTAATTCTTTCGTACCCTCAGCTTTACTCAAGTTAGCTTCGGCTATTTCAAGTGCCTGTTGAGCTTCTTTCGGATCAATATCACTACCTAGTTCCGCATCATTTCCTAAAATTATGATCTCATTATTAACTATTCTCGCAAAACCGCTCCACAGAACCGCCGTTAACCATTGGTCGTTGAGGAGGCGTATTCTCAAAGGACCCATATCTACTGCTGTGTTAATGGGGGCGTGGTTTGGTAATACGCCAATTTGGCCACTATTAGTGGATAAAATGATTTCTTTCACTTCACAATCCCAAATAATTCGCTTAGGAGTCAGTACATAAAGATTTAATTTCATTTCTTCGATTTGTTCTCCTCTTCTAAGGTTATAGCTTTCGTGCTAGCTTCATCGATGTTACCCACCAAATAAAAAGCTTGTTCGGGTAGGCCGTCTAATTCTCCGGAAAGGATTAGTTGAAATCCCCTAATAGTTTCTGCAAGACCAACATACTTTCCTGGAGAACCGGTAAAAACTTCTGCAACAAAGAACGGTTGTGATAAGAAACGCTCTATTTTTCTTGCTCTTGCTACAGTTAAACGATCCTCTTCTGATAATTCATCCAACCCAAGAATAGCGATAATGTCCTGAAGTTCTTTGTAACGTTGTAAAGTTTCCTTAACTCTTTGCGCAGTTTCATAATGTTCGTTGCCAACGATCCGAGGCTGTAACATAGTTGAGGTTGAATCTAAAGGATCTACTGCTGGATAAATACCCTTGGAAGCTAATCCTCTGGAAAGTACGGTAGTAGCATCCAAATGTGCAAATGTTGTCGCAGGAGCAGGGTCGGTCAAATCGTCCGCGGGTACATAAACTGCTTGAATCGAAGTTATAGATCCCTTTTTAGTAGAAGCAATTCTTTCTTGCAAAGAACCCATTTCTGTACTAAGAGTAGGTTGATAACCCACTGCAGAGGGCATTCTCCCTAATAAAGCAGATACCTCCGACCCTGCTTGAACAAAACGAAAGATATTATCGATGAATAAAAGCACGTCTTGCTTATTAACATCTCGGAAATATTCTGCCATAGTTAGGGCAGTTAAACCAACTCTCATACGAGCTCCCGGTGGTTCATTCATTTGGCCATAGACTAGAGCTACCTTTGATTCCTCAATATTTTTTTCATTAATTACTCCGGATTCCTTCATTTCCATATAAAGATCATTTCCTTCACGAGTTCGTTCTCCTACTCCACCAAATACGGATACGCCCCCATGAGCTTTAGCAATGTTATTGATTAATTCCATGATGAGTACTGTTTTACCTACTCCAGCCCCCCCAAAGAGTCCTATTTTTCCTCCACGTCGATAAGGAGCTAAAAGATCGACGACCTTAATACCTGTTTCAAAGATGGATAATTTCGTATCTAACTCGATAAAGGCAGGCGCAGATCTATGAATAGGGAACGTCGCACTACTATCTACAGGACCCAAATTGTCAACAGGCTCCCCAAGAACGTTGAAAATTCGTCCGAGAGTAGCTCCACCGACCGGAACACTGAGAGGAGCTCCCGTGTCAATGACTTCCATTCCTCTCATCAACCCGTCTGTAGCACTCATAGCTACAGCTCTAACTCGATTATTTCCTAATAATTGTTGTACCTCACAAGTCACATTAATTTGCTTATCGGAAGTGTCTCTACTCTGGACTACCAAGGCGTTATAAATATAAGGTAACTTGCCTGGGGGAAAAGTGACATCCAGCACGGGTCCAATAATTTGATCGATACGACCTGCACTTTTTTCATCAATTGTGGAAACCCCGGGACGAGAAGTAGTAGAATTGGTACTCATAATTATCACATAATAAAAAAAAGAATTTGTCGAAATTTTTCTTTTTTTTTCTTGTTGAATAATGCCAAATCAAATTCAAAAAAAATATCCAAAAATCCAAAAGTAAAAAGGAAATGAATTAGTTAATTCAATAAGAGAAAAAAGGAGACCGGGACTTTATTTCGTTGCCCAAGCGAATCCCATTCAATCGTTTACTCATGAAATGAGTCCGTTGCAAAGTTCAATCAATCTTGTTTTCATATACATTTTTCCTTTTGTGGAGCATCTGTGCCTACTCTACTTTCCTATCTAGGACTTCGATATACAAAATATATACTACTGTGAAGCATAGATTGCTGTCAACAGAGAATTTTCTTAGTATTTAGTTAGGTATTTACATTCAAAATAAGAAAAGGGCCCATTAAGAACTTGTAAAATAAGGATTAGGGATTGATTTGGGTTGCGCTATATCTATCAAAGAGTATACAATAATGAAGGATTTGGTAAATCAAATCCATGGTTTAATAATGAACCGTGTTAACTTACAATAACAACAACTCAATTCCTATAGAATTCCTATAGTGGAATTCCTGTAGGATAGAAAATACACAGGGTGTACACATTATATATGAATGCAAAATATTCATTAATTTAAGTATGCCCTCAATTTTCTTTAATGAGTTGATATTATATTAATTGAATATCCTTTTTGTTTTACGAAATTTTTGCTAAAGTTGCATTGACGTCTAATTCACATCGAGTAGACCCTGTTATTGTGAGAATTCTTAATTCAAGAGTTGTAGGGAGGGACTTATGTCACCACAAACAGAAACTAAAGCAAGTGTTGGATTTCAAGCTGGTGTTAAAGATTATAAATTGACTTACTACACCCCGGAGTATGAAACCAAGGATACTGATATCTTGGCAGCATTCCGAGTAACTCCTCAACCTGGGGTTCCGCCGGAAGAAGCAGGGGCTGCAGTAGCTGCCGAATCTTCTACTGGTACATGGACAACTGTTTGGACTGATGGACTTACCAGTCTTGATCGTTACAAAGGACGATGCTATCACATCGAGCCTGTTGCTGGGGAAGACAACCAATGGATCTGTTATGTAGCTTATCCATTAGACCTATTTGAAGAGGGTTCCGTTACTAACATGTTTACTTCCATTGTGGGTAACGTATTTGGTTTCAAAGCCCTACGTGCTCTACGTCTGGAGGATCTACGAATTCCCCCTGCTTATACAAAAACTTTCCAAGGTCCGCCTCATGGTATCCAAGTTGAAAGAGATAAGTTGAACAAGTATGGTCGTCCTTTATTGGGATGTACTATTAAACCAAAATTGGGATTATCCGCAAAAAATTACGGTAGAGCGTGTTATGAGTGTCTACGTGGTGGACTTGATTTTACCAAAGATGATGAAAACGTAAACTCACAACCATTTATGCGTTGGAGAGACCGTTTTGTCTTTTGTGCCGAAGCTATTTATAAAGCACAGGCCGAAACCGGTGAAATTAAGGGGCATTACTTGAATGCGACTGCAGGTACATGTGAAGAAATGATTAAGAGAGCTGTATTTGCGAGAGAATTAGGGGTTCCTATTGTAATGCATGACTACATAACTGGGGGATTCACCGCAAATACTAGTTTGGCTCATTATTGCCGCGACAATGGCCTACTTCTTCACATTCACCGTGCAATGCATGCAGTTATTGATAGACAGAAAAATCATGGTATGCATTTCCGTGTATTAGCTAAAGCATTGCGTATGTCTGGGGGAGATCATATCCACTCCGGTACAGTAGTAGGTAAGCTAGAAGGGGAACGCGAAATGACTTTAGGTTTTGTTGATTTATTGCGCGATGATTTTATTGAAAAAGATCGTGCTCGCGGTATCTTTTTCACCCAGGACTGGGTATCCATGCCAGGTGTTATACCGGTAGCTTCAGGTGGTATTCATGTTTGGCATATGCCAGCTCTGACTGAAATCTTTGGGGATGATTCTGTATTACAATTTGGTGGAGGAACTTTAGGACATCCTTGGGGAAATGCACCTGGTGCAGCAGCTAATCGAGTGGCTTTAGAAGCCTGTGTACAAGCTCGTAACGAAGGGCGCGATCTTGCTCGTGAAGGTAATGAAATTATCCGAGAAGCTTGCAAATGGAGTCCTGAACTAGCCGCGGCTTGTGAAGTATGGAAAGCGATCAAATTCGAGTTCGAGCCGGTAGATACTATTGATGAATAGATAAAACTAAATATAAAGAAGGTATAAATAAAAAATAAACGAAATAAAAAGAGAAAAAATAAGTTACGAAATGCAGTAATTCTTCTTTATTCGTCTAATTGATTGCAATTAAACTCGGCTCAATCTTTTTTTTTCTAAAAAAGATTGAGCCGAATAAAAATGGATCATAATACGATTATGAGACTTGACAAATCGAGATTAGTCTATTCTATATATCTAGAATATATAAAGGTATAATACAATAAAGAAATACAAATCAAATTCAAATATTATCATATGATAATGGAATTAAATACGCAGTATTTACAGAAAAAAGTCTTCGTTTATTGGGAAAGAATCAATATACTTTTAATGTCGAATCGGGATTCACTAAGACAGAAATCAAGCATTGGGTCGAACTCTTCTTTGGTGTTAAGGTAGTAGCTGTGAATAGCCATCGACTACCTGGAAAGGGTAGAAGAATAGGACCTATTCTGGGACATACACTGCATTACAGACGTATGATCATTACCCTTCAACCGGGTTATTCTATTCCACTTCTAGATAGAGAAAAAAACTAAAGGAAAATGAATGAAAAAAGACATAGTTTTGAAGTTATACCCTTTTATTTTATAAGACTCTCTTGCAAAAAAGAGGACGTTTGAAACTTTTAACAGTTGTAATCGTGAGTCAACAAGTGACTCGAACTGTGTGTAAGAAAAGAAGCATTTTTTTTTTTCAAAATGCTATAACTAGATAAGGAAGTTTTCTATAACCTTGAGAAATAAGGTAGTTTTAGTTTATGACTCCGATCAAGAGCGATAAATCCTTGATTTGGGATTGGACACAGAACCTGGATCCATCGTAGAGACGTTCAATAGGATTCTGATGGGAACAATTATACTTTCGTGGAAATCCATCGCTATAAACTTCAATGGGGTAGATATTTTGTTCCGAATTTTTCCGGACCAAACCTCCGACCCCACGATACAATGCTTTTTTTTTATTCATAAATAAAAAAAAAAGCATTCGGAATCGCAATGCTACTCACTATACACGTCCAAAGGAATATTCGGAATAATATTCTTCTATAAACCATTCTTGCGCGGGGTCTTACTAACATAACAGGACGACTTCGCTGCACGGGATGGGTCTTCCTCGAAAAGCTAACTCCACCCGACATTTTTATACCCTTTTTGGGTGGTATATCGCCTTAAAAAGTCTAAGAGGGTAGTATAGTATGGGATCTTAGGTAAGAGAATTTGACCTTTGATTTTGATTGAATATACTATGATTCTATATTTTCTGCCTTTACCACGCATTATTGTATGCTCTTCTAGAGGAGTATGTATGCAGGAAGTAAATTCTAGTTGCTTTATTTTGAATCGAATTTAAAATTCGATTAGAAGGATAGAAAGGCCATGAGGATGGGAAAAGCAAAATCAAATCTTTTTAATTAGTTCTCCTTTTTGGCAGTTTGCTTATTTTATTATCCATTCTTTTTTTTTTACAAAATATTTTTTTTTGCAAACTCAAAAATACAATAGTCAATATTCCTTATAATAGATATACTTAATTATATCATAAGAATCTTAAGATATTTTTCGAATAGATAGAAATAGTAAATTTGAATTGAGACACCTATTCTATGACGGATTTAAACTTACCTTCTATTTTCGTGCCTTTAGTAGGCTTAGTATTTCCGGCAATTGCAATGACTTCTTTATTTCTTTATGTGCAGAAAAATAAGATTGTCTAGTATTTTTAGTGTAAGTAATATAATATGGTAGGATATGTGGCTCTTTCTACACACAAATGAAAAACAGCTATGAATGCGGATAAAAACGGCTGTGGGATGGATGCGGATATAGGCTACGAGCATAAATGCATGAATATGCGGAGCCGGGTATAGCGAGTTTTTTTTTAATTGAATCAACAAATATTTTTTGAATAGAAAGTCAATGTATCTAACCTATTATTTCACAGGAGTACTAATTGCTGAAGACGATTTCAGAATAAAAAAAAAAGTAAAGTCAAAATTATTTAGCCTATTCTCTCAATTTCAATAGACCACTGCTGGATTTAGTATATCTAATATGAATTGGCGATCAGAACATGTATGGGTAGAACTTCTAAAAGGTTCTCGAAAAAGGGGTAATTTTTTCTGGGCCTGTATTCTTTTTCTAGGTTCACTAGGATTCTTATCGGTTGGGGCTTCCAGTTATCTTGGTAAGAATATTATATCTATACTTCCATCTCAACAAATTCTTTTTTTTCCACAGGGGATCGTGATGTCTTTCTACGGAATTGCAGGCCTATTCATTAGCTCCTACTTGTGGTGTACTATTTTGTGGAATGTAGGTAGTGGTTATGACCGATTCGATAGAAAAGAGGGAATAGTGCGCATTTTTCGTTGGGGATTCCCTGGAATAAAACGTCGCGTCTTCCTTCAATTCCTTATGCGCGATATCCAATCAATTAGAATTCAAGTTAAAGAGGGTCTTTATCCTCGTCGTATCCTTTATATGGAAATCCGGGGCCAGGGGGTCATTCCCTTGACTCGTACTGATGAGAAGTTTTTTACTCCACGAGAAATTGAACAAAAAGCTGCCGAATTGGCCTATTTCTTGCGCGTACCAATTGAAGTATTTTGAGTACCAATACCAATTGTATGTATTTTTTTTGAACTGAATTGAATGAAGAAGAATTGGAAGAAGAAAAGCTTTCTCAACATGGGAAAGAAGTCCTTTCGAAATTGGATTTGTTATCGGAAGGGTATTTTTGAGTATTTATCTAAAGGAAGGAACAAATGCGGATAAGAGAAATTTTTTTTTAATTTATTTTGTCCAAGTGAGATATATCGCATACTATTCTTCCATTTTCATTCGAAAGGTCTTTTTTTTTTTATTCTATTTCACTATTCCACTCCATCTAGATCTAAGAAGGAACCCAATGCAATTAAATTCCACGAATATATAAAAAAGAAGAATAGATACAGGGTATCAAACCTTGCTATAGAGTTTTTGCTTCAAAGAAAAAGAAATATCATATAGAGTCCGGGAATGAAATAGAGTCAGCGAATGAAGCGGGTTCATTAACAACTCAATTTACAGATCAAAAATGAAAAAAAAGAAAGCATTGCCTTCTTTACTATATCTTGTATTTATCGTACTTTTGCCCTGGGGGGTCTCTTTCTCATTTAACAAATGTCTGGAACTTTGGATTAAGAATTGGTGGAATACCAGGCAATCCGAAACTCTCTTAACTGATATTCAAGAGAAAAGGATTCTAGAAAGATTCATAGAATTAGAAGAACTTTCTCTCTTGGACGAGATGATAAAAGAGAAACTAAAGACACATGTACAAAAACCTCCTATAGGAATACACAAGGAAATAATACAATTGGTCAAAATAGATAATGAGGATCATCTCCATATCATTTTGCATTTCTCGACAAATATAATCTGTTTAGCTATTCTAAGTGGTTCTTTTTTTCTGAGTAAAGAAGAACTTGTCATTTTTAATTCTTGGGTTCAGGAATTTTTCTATAACTTAAATGACTCAATAAAAGCTTTTTTTATTCTTTTAGTTACTGATTTTTTTGTTGGATTTCACTCCACCCGCGGTTGGGAACTACTAATTCGTTGGGTCTACAACGATCTTGGATGGGCTCCTAATGAGCTAATTTTCACAATTTTTGTTTGTAGTTTTCCAGTAATTCTAGATACATGTTTGAAATTTTGGGTCTTTTTTTGTTTAAACCGCCTATCTCCTTCGCTTGTAGTCATTTATCATTCAATTAGTGAAGCATAAATTCATTCCATTTCCTGATATTAATCAAATTAGCATCTTTCTTTAGAAAGAAAGCCCTTTTCCATTTTAGCAAAATTCTTTCTTTCTATTTCTACCTGCTTAAGGTATTCATCATTCCAGTATAACTGTTGCAGTAGAATCACAACAAACTCGCGTATAGGGAACTAAATTAATTTAGCTACCTATCTAATTTATTGTAGAAATTCAGAGATCCGCGATTGGACATGGAAAATAGAAATACTTTTTCTTGGGTAAAGGAACAGATGACTCGATCGATTTCTGTATCGATCATGATATACGTAATAACTCGGACATCCATTTCAAATGCATATCCCATTTTTGCGCAGCAGGGTTATGAAAACCCACGAGAAGCAACTGGACGAATTGTATGTGCCAATTGCCATTTAGCTAGCAAGCCCGTGGATATTGAAGTTCCCCAAGCTGTGCTTCCCGATACTGTATTTGAAGCAGTTCTTCGAATTCCTTATGATATGCAAATGAAACAAGTTCTTGCTAATGGAAAAAAGGGAGGGTTGAATGTGGGTGCTGTTCTTATTTTGCCTGAGGGATTCGAATTAGCGCCGCCCGACCGTATTTCCCCTGAATTGAAAGAAAAGATAGGAAATCTATCTTTTCAGAGTTATCGTCCCGATAAAAAAAATATTCTTGTGATAGGCCCTGTTCCCGGTAAGAAATATAGTGAAATTGTCTTTCCCATTCTTTCCCCTGATCCTGCTACGAAGAAAGATGCTCATTTCTTAAAATATCCCATATATGTAGGGGGAAACCGAGGAAGAGGACAGATCTATCCTGATGGTAGCAAGAGTAACAATACGGTCTATAATGCTACGTCAACAGGTATAGTAAGAAAAATACTACGTAAAGAAAAAGGTGGGTATGAAATATCCATAGTTGATGCATCGGATGGACGCCAAGTGATTGATACTATACCCCCTGGGCCAGAACTTCTTGTTTCAGAGGGGGAATCCATCAAGCTTGATCAACCATTAACAAGCAATCCTAATGTTGGAGGTTTTGGTCAGGGGGATGCAGAAATAGTGCTTCAGGATCCATTACGCGTCCAAGGCCTTTTGTTCTTCTTCGCATCCGTTATTTTGGCACAAGTTTTTTTGGTTC